ATAAAATGAATTTTTTCAACTAATCATAAAGATATTGGAACTCTATACTTTTTATTTGGAATATGATCAGGTATAATTGGATCATCACTTAGAATTTTAATTCGATTAGAATTAAGACAAATTAATTCAATTATTAATAATAATCAATTATATAACGTTATTGTAACAATTCATGCTTTTATTATAATTTTTTTTATAACTATACCTATTGTAATTGGAGGATTCGGAAATTGATTAATTCCATTAATAATAGGATGCCCAGACATATCCTTCCCACGACTTAATAATATTAGATTTTGATTACTTCCCCCCTCTTTAATAATAATAATCTCTAGATTTATTATTAATAATGGAACAGGAACAGGATGAACAATTTACCCCCCTCTTTCTAATAATTTAGCTCACAATAATATTTCAGTTGATTTAACCATTTTCTCACTTCACTTAGCAGGAATCTCATCAATTTTAGGAGCAATTAATTTTATTTGTACTATTATAAATATAATACCAAATAATATAAAATTAAACCAAATTCCCCTATTTCCTTGATCAATCCTAATTACAGCAACTTTATTAGTCCTATCTTTACCTGTATTAGCAGGTGCTATTACAATACTATTAACTGACCGAAATTTAAATACATCCTTTTTTGACCCATCCGGAGGAGGAGATCCTATTCTTTACCAACATTTATTTTGATTTTTTGGACACCCAGAAGTATATATTTTAATTTTACCAGGATTTGGATTAATTTCTCATATTATTAGACAAGAAAGTAACAAAAATGAAACTTTTGGAAATATCAGTATAATTTATGCTATATTAACAATTGGATTATTAGGATTCATTGTATGAGCTCATCATATATTTACTATTGGAATAGATGTAGATACACGAGCTTACTTTACTTCAGCAACTATAATTATTGCAATCCCAACAGGAATTAAAATTTTCAGATGATTAGCAACAATTTACGGATCAAAAATTAATTTTTCACCCTCAACTATCTGATCATTAGGATTTATTTTCCTATTCACTATTGGAGGTTTAACAGGAGTAATTTTAGCAAACTCTTCTATTGATATTATTTTACATGATACATACTATGTTGTAGCTCACTTTCATTATGTTTTATCAATAGGAATTGTATTTGCAATTATTGCTAGATTTATTCACTGATTCCCAATTTTTACAGGATTTACTATAAATAACTTTATTTTAAAAATTCAATTTACTTTAATATTTATTGGAGTAAATTTAACCTTTTTTCCCCAACATTTCCTAGGACTAAATGGTATACCACGACGATACAGAGATTACCCAAATAATTTCTTAATATGAAATATAATCTCATCAATTGGATCTATAATTTCAACTTTTAGAATCTTAATTTTAATTTACTCTATATGAAATAGAATATTTTTAAAAAAAACCTTATTATTTAAAATAAACTTAAGAAATTCTATTGAATGAATACATAATACACCCCCATTAGAACACTCATACTCAGAACTCCCCCTAATTATTAATTTCTAATATGGCAGAACTATATGCAATGAACTTAAAATTCATTTATAAAGAATAATCTTTTTTTAGAAATTATAACTTGAATAAAACTTAATTTTCAAAATAGAAATTCACCTTTAATAGAACAATTAATCTTTTTCCATGATCATACACTCTTTATTATTATCATAATTATAATAATTATTACCTATATAATAATATTTATTATTAAAAATAAATTTATTAATATTAAAATTATAGAAAATCAAATAATTGAATTAATTTGAACTACAATTCCCCCTATTATCCTAATTTTTATTGCTATACCATCTCTTCACTTATTATATCTAATAGATGAAATTAAATCTCCTATTATAACAATTAAAATTTTTGGTCACCAATGATTCTGATCTTATGAATATTCAGACTTCAATAATATTGAATTTGAATCTTATATAATCAATAATTTAAATAAAGAAAATTTTCGACTAATTGAAGTAGATAACAAAACAATCATACCATTTAAATTTAACATTCGATTACTTATCTCATCTAGAGATGTTATTCATTCTTGAACTATTCCTAGATTAGCCATTAAAATAGATGCAATCCCTGGACGAATAAATCAAATTAACTTATTCATAAACCGACCAGGTCTATACTTTGGACAATGCTCAGAAATTTGCGGAATTAATCATAGATTTATACCTATTCAAATTGAATCAATTAACATTAACAAATTTATCTATTGAATTAAAAACTTTTAATTAAACATTAGATGACTGAAATGCAAAGTAATGATCTCTTAAATCAATTTATAGTAAATTAGCAATTACTTCTAATGAAAGAGATTAGTTAAATATATAACATTAATTTGTCAAATTAAAATTATTAAAAAATATCACTTAATCCCACAAATAGCACCAATCAATTGATTATTTTTATTTTTATTTTTTTCTTAACATTCTACATAATTATAAATTTTATATTTTTTAACTTTATTAAAACCTTAAAAATTAACTTTCAAAAAAAAAATAATATAAAAAATTACAACAAATTTATTTAATATTTTTGACCCTGCAACTACAATTTTCAATTTACAATTAAATTGAATAAATACTATAACTATTATTATTATAATACCTAATTTTATATGAATCTTACCAAATCGAATTAATTTTATTTATATTAAAATATTTAACATTTTAAATTATGAAATAATAATATTATACAAAATAAAAAATACAAAATCACCATCATTTATATTTATTAGTTTATTTATATTTATTTTTATTAATAATTTCTTAAGTTTATTTCCATATATTTTTTCTTCATCAAGACACATAATCTTTTCATTAACTTTAGCATTACCATTTTGACTATTCTTTATTTTAATATCTTTTATTAAAAATACTAAAAATACTATTGCACATTTAATTCCATTAAATACACCTATCTATTTAGCCCCATTAATAACAATTATTGAAACTATAAGAATTATTATTCGACCATTATCTTTAGCAATTCGATTAACAGCTAACTTAATTGCTGGACATTTACTAATAACACTATTAAATTTTAATTCAATAATAATTATCATCTTATTAATTCAAACATTTATAATAATATTTGAATTATGCGTAGCAATTATTCAAAGATATGTATTTTCAATCCTTTCTTCACTTTACTCTAGAGAATAATGATAAAAATTAATCAACCCTACTTTATTTTACATTTAAGACCATGACCAATCTTAATATCAATAAATACTTTTAATATAATAATTTCTAATATTATAATAATAAATTTTAAATTCAATTTAATAATAATATTTAATATTATTAACATAATTATTATTTCAATACTATGATGACGAGATATTATTCGAGAAAGAACATTTCAAGGAAATCATAATTTTTATATTATAAATTTAATCAAATTCAGAATAATCTTATTTATTATTTCAGAAATATTTTTATTCATCTCATTTTTTTGAAATTTTTTACACAATTCCCTTTCCCCATCAATTGAACTAGGATTAAACTGACCACCAAAAAATATTAATTTTTTTAACCCAATATTAATCCCATTATTAAATACAATTATCTTATTAACTTCAAGATTTACAATTACTCTCTCACATTTTTACTTACTTAATAACAATAAAAAAAAAACAACAATATTTATAAATTTAACAATTATTTTAAGTGTTTACTTCTTACTTTTACAAATATTAGAATATAAAGAAGCAACATTTACATTTTCAGACTCTGTTTTTGGAGCATCTTTTTATATAGCAACAGGCTTCCATGGAATACACGTAATAATTGGAATAATATTCCTAAGTATTAATTTATTACGAATTATTAACATACATTTTTCTTTTATCCACCATATTAGATTTGAATTAGCAGCATGATACTGACATTTTATTGATATTATCTGATTATTCTTATATATAACTTTTTATTGATGAAATAATTAATCTTATTAATATATAAATCAAAAATAGTATATTTGATTTCCAATCAAAAAGATTAAATTTTAAATAAGATAATCATAACAAATATAATTATAATAATATTTATTATATTAATTTTAAGAATTTTATTTATAATTATATTATTAATTAATTTAAAAATAAAATTTAACAATAATAAATCATCACCATTTGAATGTGGATTTGATCCATTTAATAAAGCACGAATCCCTTTTTCATTAAATTTCTACTTAATTGCAATTATCTTTTTAATTTTTGATATTGAAATCTCTATTATTTTACCAATAATTATAAACTTTAAAATTTCAAATATAATTTACTTCAATATAATATTCATAATATTCTTTATATTTATAATCATAACTATTTTTTATGAATGAAAATTTGGATCATTAAATTGAAAAATTTAAGGATAATAGTTAAAATATATAACATTTAATTTGCTTTTAAAAATTATTAAAAAAATTTATCTTAAATAAGAAGTAATAAATTACATATTAATTTCGACTTAATAATAGATTAAATTAATCCTTATTTTTAATTGAAACCAAAAAGAGGTTTATTACTGTTAATAATAATATTGAAAATAATTTCCAATTAAAAAGATTTTAAAAAAAAAAGAAGCTGCTAACTATCTTTTTAAGCATTAAATGTTTAATCTTTAAAATTTATTTATTAGTTTAAAAAAAAACATTATATTTTCAATATAAAAACAATAAATTTAATATTATAAATAAAAACTATTTAAAAATATACACAATTACCCTTATATCTTCAATATAATGCTCTAAATTTTAAGCTATTTAAATTAGAAATTATATACAAAAATAATTAAAAATCATAAAAAAAACACCAAGGTATATACCTTATAACTATTTAAAAAAAAATTTTGACTAGAAATCATCAGACTTTTAAAAAGACAAAAAATACCTCTATTCAGGTTATGCTCAGTTCAGCCAATTTCGACCACTTTTAGTGAAAAAAAACCAAAAAAAACAAAATTATTTAAAAAAAAATTTACTTTTACAAACAGAAAATTCCACATTATTCCAAAAAAAAAAATATAAAATATAGAAAAAAAATAATTTATTGAAAACAAAAAATTATTTAATTCAAAAAAAACTCAGATACCAAAAAATAAAATCAATATTCTTAAAATTTTTATTTTAAATTCTAATAAAATTAAATTAAATTTATAAAATATTAACCATATAAAAAAAGAACCAAAAAACAATATAAAAAAACTAATAATAACTATTCTTAAAATTAAAAATTTTCTCTCAAACTTAATAATTATTAAATAATTATTTATAGAAAAATTTATAATTAATAAATAATAAATAACACGAATAGAATAAAAAAAAGTAAAAATAAAAGAAAATAAAAAAAAAAAAAAAAAAATTAAATTTAAATTAATTATTAAAAAATACTCAAAAATTAAATCCTTTGAATAAAAACTACAAAAAAAAGGAAACCCACATAAAGATATTAAAGTAAATATAAAAATTAAACCTGTAAAAGGTAAATAATTAATTAATCCTCCTATTTTACGAATATCTTGATTATTATTTATATTCAAAATTAAAATACCAGCTCTTAAAAATATTATAGATTTAAATAAAGCATGTATTAATAAATAAAAAAAACATATATCAATTTTACCTAAACATAAAATTATAAATATAAATCTTATTTGACTTAATGTAGAAAAAGCAATAATTTTTTTTAAATCAAACTCAAAAATAGCATTTAAACCTGATATAAATATAGTTAAACATGAAATTACTAACAAATAATTAAAAAAATTAAATATTAAAAAAACTTCATTAAATCGAATCATCAAATAAATACCCGCCGTAACTAAAGTCGAAGAATGAACTAAAGAAGAAACAGGAGTAGGAGCTGCTATTGCTAAAGGAAGCCAAGAAGAAAAAGGAATTTGAGCTCTTTTTGTTAAACTAGAAAATATAATTATTAAACTAATAAAAAATAAATAATCATAATTCAAATAATAATCAATATAGAGAAAATTCCATGAACCAAAATTTAATATTCAAATTAAAGAAAAAATAATAAATAAATCACCTATACGATTTAAAATAACCGTAACTAAACCAGAACTATAAGATTTTTTATTTTGATAAAAAACTACTAAACAAAAAGAAACTATACCTAAACCATCCCAACCTAATAAAATACTAATTATATTAGGACTTAATACTAAAAATACTATAAATAAAATAAATAAATTTATTAATAATAAAAATCGAGATTTATTATAATCTAAATTTATATACTCCATTCTATACAATAAAATTATAGAAGAAATTAAAAATACAAAAGAAATAAATATCAAACTCATTCAATCAAATAAAATAACATAAAAAATTAAACAAGAATTTAAATAAAAAAATATATACTCAATAAAATAAATATTATTAAAATAAATAAAAAATAAACCAATAAAAAAAAATAAAATAGATATAAAAAAAAAAAAAAAAAAAAAAAAAAAACAAATTAAATTTAATTATTTAAATATAACAAATAATCTTTAATTCCACAAATTAATATTTTTAATAAACTATTTAAATAAATAAAAATCTCCGTAATTAAAAAGATTAAATTTAATGGTAATCAATGCAAAAATAATAATAAGTACTCACTTAAAAAAATATTAAATAAATAATTTATAGATAAATATAATTTCCCATATTGAGTATATAAATATAAATATAAACTATATAAAAATATACAAATTAAAATTAAAAAATAAAATCTATATAAATAATCTAATCAAGACATTAATCTAATTAATAAAAAAACTTCTCCAAATAAATTTAAAGAAGGGGGAAAAGATATATTAGAAGAACACAATATAAATCACCAAAAAGATAAAAATGGATAAATATTAATTAAACCTTTATTTATAAATATACTACGACTTTTAAATCGAATATAACAAATATTACTTAAACAAAATAAACCAGAAGAACATAAACCATGAGCATACATTAATAATAAAGCCCCACTATATCCCCAATTATTGTAAATTAAAAACCCAATAATTACTAAACCTATATGAACTACCGAAGAATAAGCAATTAAAATCTTTAAATCTCTTTGTAAAAAACAAATTAAACTTAAATAAAATATTCCTAATAAACATAAAGAAATAAAGTATAAATTAAACTTTAAATTAAACTTAAACACTAATATTAATACACGATAAATCCCAAAACCTCCTAATTTTAATATAATACCTGCTAAAATTATTGAACCAGAAATAGGAGCCTCTACATGAGCTTTTGGTAATCAAATATGAAATAAAAATAAAGGCATTTTAACTAAAAAAATAAATATTAAAAATAAATAATAAAATAAATTCATATAATTTAAATAATCTAAATAATACATAAATATAAAATAATCAATATTTAAATTTAATAAACAACCAAAAAATGGTAATGAAAAAAAAATCATATAAATAAATAAATAAAATCCTGCCTTAAATCGTTCATATTGATAACCTCACCCATAAATCAAAATAATAATTGGAATTAAATTAATCTCATAAAAAATATAAAAAATCAAAAAATTATCAGAAAAGAAACAAAAAAAAAAAATTAAAATAAAAATATATATTAAATTATTAAAATAATAATAATATCTAAATTTTAAATTAATACTTGCAATATAAACTAAACTAATAATTCAAATTCTTAATATAAATAATAAATAAAAAATTATATCTATACCAAATAAATAACTAATATTTAAAAAATAATTAAATATTGGAATCTTAAAATATATAAAAAAAAAAAAAAAAAAAAAAAAATTCTGTACTAACCATCAACTATTAAATTTACTACTTAAAAAAATCATACTAAATAAAAATAATATAAAAAATTATTAACATTGTAAAATTATTAATGATTTTAAATAATCATTACCGTATATACGAACAATTAAAATTAAAATTGTTAATCCTAAAACTCTTTCACTAATACAAAAAATAAAAAATATTAATAATAATAAATATTGTTTAATAAATAATATTAAATTAAATATAAATAATAAAGATATAATTAATAATAAATATTCTAATCCTAATAATATTATCAATAAATGATTAAAATTAAAAATATAAAAAAGAATTCCTGAAAATAATATTAATAATAAAGATAGTATAAATAAATTTATCATTTTAATAGTTTAAATAAAAACATTGATATTGTAAATCAAAATTATAAATATATTTAAAATAATCAGTATAAATATAGTAATATTATCATTAATCTCCAAAATTAATATTTTAATTAAAATATATACTGAATTATTATAAAATTAATTATTTTAACTAATTTAATTTTATCAATTTATTTAACTACAATAAAATCACCATTAAAATCAAATTTAATTATTTTATTACAAGCAATTAGACTAACCCTAATAATAAATTTAATCAATAAAACTTCATGAATTTCATTTATAATTTTTATTCTATATGTAGGAGGATTAATAATTATCTTTTTATATATTTCTAGAATTGCTTTTAATGAAATTAATGTTAATAAAAATAATTATAAATCATTAATTACTAAATTAATATTAACTTTCATATCATTTATATTAATTAACCACCTATTTAATTGAGAAAACCAAAATTATGAAAATAATTTAAATTTTGAAGACAACTTTTATTTTATAAATATATTTATAATACCTAATAACTTAATAATTTATTTTATTATATTAATTTTATTTTTTATATTAATTTTAATTATTTGACTTTTAAAAAATAAAAAAGGACCAATTCGACAAAAATTTTAATGAAAAAAATAATAATCAAAACCCTATCACCAATAACAAACTTACCAACACCAACTAGAATTAGCTTTATATGAAATTTTGGATCATTACTAATAATTTGTCTTATAAATCAAATCTTAACAGGATTGTTTCTAGCATTTCATTATAAAACTGACATTAATCTAGCATTTCAAAGAATTATTAATATAAATCGAAATATTAATTTTGGATGACTAATTCGATCTTTCCATGCTAATGGGGCTTCAATATTTTTTATCATAATTTATATTCATATTAGACGAGGAATTTATATAAACTCTTTTAATTTTAAAATAACATGAATTATTGGAGTAATACTTTTATTAATAACAATAATAACTGCATTTGTTGGATACGTTTTACCTTGAGGACAAATATCATTCTGAGGTGCCACAGTAATTACAAATCTTTTATCAGCAATCCCATATCTAGGAAATTCCATCGTCATTTGAATTTGAGGAGGTTTCTCAATTAATAATGCAACTTTAACACGATTTTTTTCAATTCATTTTATTCTACCCTTTATCATTCTATTATTAACATTTATTCACCTATACTTTCTACATTTAACCGGATCTAACAACCCCCTAGGAATTAATAGTAATTTTGATAAAATCTCATTTTCACCTTATTTTATTATTAAAGATTTAATTGGATTAATTATATTTATATGAATATTCTTTATTTTAACTTTAATTTTTCCATATTTATTAAATGACCATAATAATTTTATTATAGCAAACCCAATAATTACCCCTAACCATATTCAACCTGAATGATATTTCTTATTTTCTTATTCAATTCTTCGAGCAATTCCAAACAAACTAGGAGGAGTAATTGCTTTAATAATATCAATTTTAATTTTAATAATTTTACCACTAATAAATAATAAAAAATTTTTAAGAAATAAATTTTACCCTATCAACAAAATATTATTTTGAATCTTTATTATAACATTCTTAATATTAACTTGAATCGGAATAAAACCAGTAGAATACCCATTTATTACAACAAGCCAAATCTTTACTACAATATATTTTTCATATTTTTTTATTAATTTCTATAGATCAAAATTATGAGATAAATTAATTTAAATAAAAACAGTTAATTAATTTAATTAAAATATTTATTTTGAAAATAAAAAATAGAAATATTTCTATTAACTTAACACTTAAATTAATGATATAAATTAAATAACCTTAAAGAAAAATTAAATACAAATAAGAATAAAGCCAACGGTAAAATAAGCTTTCAAATTAAATACATTAATTTATCATAACGAAATCGAGGTAAAAACCCTCGCAATCAAATTACAAAAAATATAAAAATTAAAATAAATAAATTAAAATAAACTTTAGATAACATTAAACCTAAAAATATCTCACAAAATAATATTCCCATAAATATAATTCTTATATATTCAGATATAAAAATAAAAATAAAAGACATACTACTAAACTCAATATTAAAACCAGAAACTAATTCAGACTCCCCTTCAGAAAAATCAAAAGGAGACCGGTTTATTTCTGCTAAAAATCTAATAAATAATAAAATTAAATTTAAAAATAAAAAAAAAAAAAATTTAATATTTAACTGATAAATAAAAAAATCAATCAAATTAAAACCACTAATTATAAATATTAAATTTATAATAATAATTATTATACTAACTTCATAAGAAATTATCTGTGAAATAAAACGAATTATCCCTAAAACAGAGTAATTAGAATTTGAAGATCAACTAATTAATAAAAAAACATAAACTATTAATCTAGAACAACAAAATATATAAATTAAACCAAAACTCATAATAAAATTTAATCCTAAATAAGGATATAGAAATCAAAAACAAATAGAAAGTATTAAACCTAATAAAGGAGAAATTATATAAAGATAAAAATTAATATTATAAGGATAAGATTCTTCTTTAAAGAACAACTTTAAACCATCTCTCATTGGCTGAAATACACCCTTTAATAAAACTTTATTAGGACCTTTACGTAATTGAATATAACCTAAAATTTTACGTTCTAATAAAGTAAAAAAAGCAACTCTAATAAAAACTATTAAAAATAAAAAAATAAAATTAATTAAAATAATTATTATATAAATTACTATCTATAATTAAAATTATATAATTAAATTCTAAATTTAACACAATTATCTGCCAAAATAGTAAATTAATTAAACTCATTTAAATAAATTTAATTCACTTATTAAATCCTTTCGTACTAAAATAAGTTAAATACTAAAAGATAGAAACCAACCTGGCTCACACCGGTTTGAACTCAAATCATGTAAGAATTTAAAGGTCGAACAGACCTAATACTTAAAATTTTGCACCTAAGATTAATCTTAATTCAACATCGAGGTCGCAAACTAAATTTTAAATTTGAACTTAAAAATTTAATTACGCTGTTATCCCTAAAGTAACTTTTTCCTTTAACTAAAAATTTTAATTCAAATAATCATTAATAAATGTTTAATTTTAAAAAAAGTTAATTAATTTTTTTTATCACCCCAATAAAATAATAAATAAAATTTAAACTTTTATATCAAATAACAAAATCCCAATAAATTAAAAATTATTTATTATAAAGTTTTATAGGGTCTTATCGTCCCTTTAAATTATTTAAGCTTTTTTACTTAAAAATAAAATTCTAATTATATAAATAATAAAGTTTATTTCTCATCAAATCTTTCATTCTAGTCCACAATTAAAAGACTAATTATTATGCTACCTTTGCACAGTCAAAATACTGCAGCTATTTAATTTAATCATTGAGCAGATCCTATATTAAATTAAACTTAATACTATGTTTTTGTTAAACAGATGAAAATAAATTTTGCCGAATTCATAATTTATAAATATTAAATATACTAATTTAATCATTATTACTATAAATAAAATATTAACTTATAAAATTTAATATTAAAAATAAACAAATTATAATAAATTAAATATAAACAAATAATAAATTTTTACAAACTTTAAATAAAAATTTCTATTCCTATAAATTATTAAATTTAAATAAACATTTTATTAAAATTTCAAGCTTATCCCTAAAATACTATAAATTTAAAATATAAATTAAAAAAATTAAATTAACTATTAAATTTTTAAATTAAATTTAAATCTTAAATAACTAAATATAATATAACGAATTAAATTTCAAAACTAAAATTATTTTTTAAATATTTTTAATACAATAACTTAATAATAAAATTAACTCTATAAATTTTGAGATATTAAAATAAATTAAAAATTTTAATTAACCCTGATACAAAAGGTACTAAAAAAATTCTTTATTAAATATAAGTAATTTCTTTCACAATACTAATAAACTATAAAACTAAAAATTAATTCTTAAATAATACTAAAACAATAAATAATTAAATTATTTTTATAAAATACCCAAATAAAAAAATTAATATTAATTAATAAAATCTAAATAAAGTTAAAAACATCTTATCATTGTAAATGATATACTTAAACTTAGATATTTATTTATAAAACCATAAATAAATTCTATCTAAATACACTTTCCAGTACATTTACTTTGTTACGACTTGTCTTATATTTAATAAGAATGACGGGCAATATGTACATATTTTAGATCTATATTCATATTAATTAAATAATTAAAATTACTATTAAATCCAATTTCATTAACAAATTTTCATATAAAATCCAAAAATAAAATTTAATGTAACCCATTATAAACTTAGGTATAAACCACATCTTGACTTAACATAAATTATAAAATTAATTAAAGAAAATAAATTTTTAAATATATTCATGACAGCGATATATGAATTTTAAAAATAAGTAAAATTAATCGTGGATTATCAATTAATAAACAGGTTCCTCTAATAAGACTAAAATACCGCCAAATTTTTTAAATTTAAAGAACATAACTATTAATTTTTAAGTAATAAATTTTAAATTTTTATAATAGGGTATCTAATCCTAGTTTTAACTAAAATTTAATAGAATAAAATAATTACAACAATAATTCTTAATTAAATTTTACCTTATAAAAAAAATTAAATTATAAATTACACACATATTTTAAATACTAATAACCAAACTATTTTACTCACATATCATGTATAACCGCAACTGCTGGCACATATTTAGTTTATATTAAAATTAATAATTAAATCTAAATTTCTTTAATATTTAATATTAAATACTGAGAATTATTAAAATCCATTAAGAAAATATTAACAAAAATTAATTTTCATATATTTTTTCAATTAAGCAAAATACAATAATAAAATAAATTATTATTAATAAAAAAAAAACATAACGGCCTCATAAAATATTTTACTCTTAGCTTTTTACCAATAAAATATTTCAACCTCTCCCCCCTATTACTCCTATATATATATATCTAATAATCTATATCTAGTATATTAGTATAAGGATTTATATATTAATATATATATATATATATAATGTATAGATAATACTAATATATAAGTATTATATATTAATATATATATATATATACCAATAGGATTATATATATGTATATATATATTATATATAACTATAATAACTAGTATATATGTATATTATATTATATATATATAAGGTATAATAAGTATACATATCTATCTTGTATTACATATTAATAACTCTTACATATCTTCTTCTTTCTTTTTTTTTAAATAGAGAAGGGGGGGAATACTCTTTGTTAATTTGAGAAATTATGGTTTATTGAAATGAAGAATTCTAATTTAAATTTTAAGATAAAAACTACAATTTTAATAAACCATCTAACATTAACTTATTAAATAATTTTCAAATAAAATGCCTGAAAAAGGGTTACTTTGATAGAGTAAATCATGTAATTTATAGATTACTTTTATTATATTTTTAGAATTAACCTAAACCTTAAATCTCAAAAATTTAAATGCATACACACTTAAATATACTTATTTTACATTAACTAAATCTTAATATATTAACATATAATAAACAGAAAAATAAGCTAAACAAAGCTTTTGGATTCATACTTCAAATATAGAATAAAATTCTTTTTTCTGATCAATTTAAATTTAACAAAAATTATATTTATAAATTTATTAATATTTAGAACATTAATAACAATTTCATCAAGAAATTGATTAAGAATATGAATAGGTTTAGAATTAAACCTATTTGCCATTATTCCAATTTTTAATATAAAAATATCTATTTACTCAGTTGAATCCACAATAAAATATTTTTTAATTCAAGCTTTTGCTTCAATTTTATTATTAATATTTTTAACTTACAAATCTATATTTTTTTTAATTAATAATAATATATTAATTATCCTACCATTATTAATAAAATTAAGACTAATACCCTTTCATTTATGACTCCCTTCAATAGTTGAAGGCTTAAATTGAAGTTCTTGCTTAATCATATTAACTTGACAAAAAATTAGACCTATAATTATAATCTCATACCTAAATACTAATAAGAATATAATTTTTTTAATTATTTTAATTTTTTCTAACACTATCTTCGGAATAAATCAAAACTCTTTTCGAAAAATTTTAGCTATTTCATCAATCAATAACTCTTCATGAATATTATTTGCAATTTTAATAAACGAAAATTTATGAATCAACTATTTTATTATTTATTCTATACTAAATTTAATAATTATTAATATTTTAAACAAATACAATATTAATTATATTAATCAATTAAAATTTTTTAATATAAATTTTCTATTCAAAATTAATTTACTTATATTAATTTTATCAATTATAGGATTACCTCCTATATTAGGATTTATTATAAAATGAATATTAATCAAAAACCTAATATATAATAATATATATTTAATTATATTAATATTAATTACTCTAACTATTATAAATCTATATATATATATAAAAATAATATACTTTATTTTATTCAATTATAATCTAATAAATAAATGATTTAAACAAATAAAAATAAACTATAACTATAATTATATTATATTTATAAACTTTTTCAGAATTTTTTTCGCATATTTAATTTTATATTAATTAAGGTTTTAAGTTAAAATAAACTATTAATCTTCAAAATTAAAAATATAAATTAATAAACCTTAATTAAATTATAATTAATACCTTTAAACTTGCAATTTAACATCATTTATTTGAATATAAAGTTTTTTGATAAAAAGATATTTAATATCTATATATAAATTTACAATTTACAACCTATCATCAGCCATTTTATCT